AATTTATAATCTTTCTATTCTATTACTTATAACCAATAATAAACCTCCAATTAAGTTAAATAACACAATTAAGTTTACTAATTTAATAAATATTCCTTCCCTAATAGCTACAGAAAATTCTTTTTTAATTTGATTTATACTTAAAGAAAAAAATAATCTTAAATAATAAAAAAGTCTAAGTAAAGAACCCAGAATAAGAAAAAATAAAATACCCCAAAGTCTACTTCTTATGGCAAGAGAAATAACCAATCATTTAGAGACAAATCCCAATAAAGGGGGTAAACCCCCTAATGATATTAGTATTAATATGACACTTATTTCTAAATTACTTTTATAATTTAATTTATTCAAGCTTTTTATATCTCTCAGATTCCTAAATCATAATCTTATAAAGATGCATAAGGAAATCAGTACATAAATAGTTAAATAAATTTTTATTGCTCAATCTCTATATAAAAGCGAGAAAACAATTCAACCTAAATGTCCAATGGAAGAATATGCCAATAAAGCTCGAATTTGAGTTTGATTAATACCTCCGACCCCCCCGGCTAAGCTTGAACCTGCACATATAATCGAAATAACTAAAGCTGCTCAGTAAATTAAATTAACCTCCATTAAAGAGCCAATAAGAAAGATAGGTGCAAATTTTTGTCAGGTAGCTAATAAAAGGCATGAAATTCAAGGAAGACCAGCTATAACTCTTGGAAGTCAAAAATGAAATGGAAAAAGTCCTATTTTTACACACAAACCACAAATAATTGTAAATATGCCAAAAGCATAAAATCCGTTGGATATACTAACATCTCAAGTGAAAGATAAACTATATGATATTAAACTTCCAAATATTAGTAGACCAGATCCCAATGCCTGAATAACAAAATACTTTACAGCAGATTCCCTCTCAGCTATTCTTTTTTGATAAACTAATAAAGGTAAAAAACCAATTAAGTTAATCTCAAGTCCAGCTCAAATACCTAATCAATGTGAAGAAGAAATAGAGAACAAGGTTCCTGTTACCATTGTAAAAACAAATATATATCTAAAAGGAAGATTTGAAAACATAAGAAAAAGGATAAAATCGAATTACCCAAAACAAAGTTAGCAGCCCTGTTTTACTCCAAGTTTTTTCTCTACTGAGCTCAATCTAAGGAACCTTCATTCCACTCATGAAATAAACCTAAAATCAAGATAATCAAAAAAAGAAAGATCCCAATCGCTAATTCTAAACTAAGCCCTCTTATTACTGTAGCTAAAGCAGGAAACAATAATACAATTTCAACATCAAAAATTAGGAAAATAATAGCTAATAAAAAAAAACGAAGCGAAAAAGGTAAACGAGCAGACTTAATGGGATCAAATCCACATTCAAACGGAGATCTTTTTTCTCGATCACTAATAGCTCGCTTAGCTAAAATTCAGCCTAAAATTATTACAACTACTGAAATAAATATAGCAACCAAAGTTCTAAAAACAGTTCCTAACATTTAGTGCCAGAGATATATTAATCCCATAATAATCAACATCAATGATTTCCGTTCATCCGGCGTAACACTTGCTAAATGAGTAGTTGACTACAATCTCCTAATTAACAGCTAGGCGCCTCTTATTTGGCTTTCATTTAAACTTAATATATAGAAATACAGAAAGGGACTTTCACCCCCAATCTACGGGCCGAAACCGCATGCAAATTTCTCGCTTCCTGTACATCAGTTTTATGTGGGTTTTTTGACCTAAAGGTAATAATAACCTGTTTTCTGAATGCAAGTCAGATCTTTTAATTTAAAGTATTAAGTCCTCTTAGAGGCGTGTTAATAATTACGCCGTTTTTAGATTAAAAGTCTAACACTTATAACTCAGTCATCTAAGAACCAAAATATTAACACTTAATATTTTACAGTTACATAAATATTAATAGTATTTAACATCCTCATCAGTAGATAGATAAATACAAAAACAATCAAACAACATCTACAAAATGTCAGTATCAAGCCGCTGCTTCGAATCCAAAATGATGCCCGGTAGAGAAATGCTGTAATCAAGTTCGAACTAAGCAAATAAGTAAAAATGTTCTACCGATTAAAACATGAAGTCCATGAAATCCAGTGGCTACAAAAAAAGTAGATCCATAAGCTCCGTCTGCAATTGTAAATGAGGCTTCATAATATTCCCCTCCTTGTAAAAAAGTGAAATAAGCCCCCAGTACTACTGTTGCTAACAAACCTTGAAGTCCTCCAGGATTATCTCCTTCCATAAGACTATGATGTGCCCAAGTCACTGTAACCCCAGAAGCTAACAATACTCCTGTATTTAGTAATGGAACTTCAAATGGATTAAGAGGAACAATACCAGTAGGAGGTCAGCAAGAACCTAGTTCTGGGCTTGGAGCTAGACTCCTGTGAAAATATGCCCAAAAAAATGCAAAAAAGAAACAAACTTCTGAAGCAATAAATAAAATTATCCCTCAACGAAGACCCTTAGATACTTGAATTGTATGATAACCTTGAAAAGTTGATTCTCGAATTACATCTCGTCATCATTGAATTATAGTTATAGAAATTAAAATTAATCCAAGTAGCATAGTTACATAAGAATATCCATGAAATCACCCTGCTAAACCTGAAGTTAAAAAAAGTGCTCCTATAGACCCAGTTAAAGGCCAAGGGCTAAATTCTACTAGATGGAATGGATTTCGTCCCATGGGAAGAATATAATATGGGTATAAGGCAGCCAGCGCTTTTTTGTTATGCGCTGGGAGTTTTGTGCCGAGCGAGCATAAAATTATAAAAATTTTAGTTTTGAGGGCAAAATTTAGGCCTTTATACGTAAAGGCCTATGCGAGTCGAGGTATTGAAGAACAGGTTAAATAACAGTAAAAAATTTAAGCTAATTTTAGAGGGTAAAATTGTCAAAAATTAGAGAAATCCATTAAAAACTAGGTGTAATTTTGAACAATGGATTTTTTTGGTGGTTTTACTTTTAAGTGTTGTAAATCTAGTCTAGTCTTAATATTTTAATGGGCAAGTTGGAAAAAAGGGGGGGGGTGTCTTCCTGACGGGATTTTTAGGTCTAAGACTCAAAAAATGCGAAATTTTAAATGGTTTATTTTAGAGCCACGGATAACACGGATGATATATCTAAAGCATACTTAAAAGTAAAACCACCAAAAAAATCCATAGTTCAAAATTACACCTAGTTTTTAATGGATTTCTCTAATTTTTGACAATTTTACCCTCTAAAATTAGCTTAAATTTTTTACTGTTATTTAACCTGTTCTTCAATACCTCGACTCGCATAGGCCTTTACGTATAAAGGCCTAAATTTTGCCCTCAAAACTAAAATTTTTATAATTTTATGCTCGCTCGGCACAAAACTCCCAGCGCATAACAAAAAAGCGCTGGCTGCCTTAAAACGTAACCGCTTCCTCAGCATCTTCAGTGCTGTGCTCTATTTTATAAGCTATTAAAGCCGTAGTCATAAAAGTTGGTAGTTTATAATTAGAGGCTTGATGATAATAAAATCATTAAGGCAAGTATAAAAAAAAGAATTAATGAAATAAAGAAATTAAATGATTTGATTTGTAATTTTTGAGTTTTCTGAGTAACAGTTGTTAATATATGCATAGATCCTTGACCTCCTATAATTTCTAATCATCCCTGATCTACGGACTTTATTAAGCTTGTACCTAAAGTTATAGATGTTTTAGTTAATGGTTGAGCAGAGATTGGAGCAAGAAATCATATAGTAGTGAAAAAGAACTCATATTTATTTATCATTTTAACATTATGATCGGGGTTTCATAAAGCTGCTGCTGTGAAAATACCGAGGATAATCACTGAAATAGTAAGTATTTTATATTTAATTGGCAAGATAAAGGGAAGAGGATTAAATTGGAGAAAAATAGTTTGTAAGAAAAATCCGGCTACAATAGCAGCTAAGGTGAGAATAGTGGTAGCTCAATTAATATAGGGGTCTTTTTCTAGTTTAGAGTGTAGAGGTATAGTTTTTAAATTTCCCCATAAGGAAGATAATGAAAGGCGGAGAGAATATGCTGCTGTTATTCCTGTGGCTAAAAAAATTAATATTACTATCAATAGGTTAGTAGGATTAAAAAGGGCTATTTCAAGGATAAGATCTTTAGAATAAAAACCTCTCAGGAAAGGAGCTCCGCATAAGGAAAGGTTCGCAATATTTATACAGGCTACAGTTAAAGGAGCTTGAGAGAAAATTATTCCTATAGAGCGAATATCCTGCCTATTTAAGCTATTATGAATGATAGTACCAGCACAGAGAAAAAGAAGAGCTTTAAATAAAGCATGTGTATACAAGTGGAATAAGGCTAAATGAGGTGCATTTATTCCTAATCTTATTATTATGACTCCGAGCTGTCTTAAGGTTGATAAGGCAATGACTTTTTTTAAATCGTTTTCATAATTTGCTCCGATTCCTGCTATTAATAATGTGAGAACTGCGATAAATAAAAGAGTTGTTATAAAACTTTTTAACCTAGATAGAAAAGGAAAAAAGCGAATAATAAGAAATACTCCTGCTGTAACAAGAGTAGAAGAGTGTACTAATGCTGATACTGGGGTGGGAGCAGCCATTGCTGCTGGCAATCACCTTGAGAATGGAATTTGAGCTCTTTTAGTCATTGCTGCTACGGTAATACTAAGTACTACTCAAAAAGATAAATGAAAATCTCATATAAGCATGATATTTCAGTGACCTTGTAGAACTAAGAGTCCAATGGAGATTAAAATTATGACGTCACCAATACGATTTGCTAAAACAGTTAACATTCCAGCTGCAAGGGATTTTATATTTTGATAATAAATAACAAGTACAAATGAGACAATTCCTAATCCATCTCAACCCAGAAGCAATGCTGGTAATCTGGGGATAAAGACTAGCAGATTTATTGATAAGACAAATAGTATTACAAGCCAAACAAATCGTTTTAGAAAGGGATCATGAGATATATATCTTGAAGAGAATAATATAACACATCCAGAAATTAAACATACTGTATTTCTGAATCTTAATCTTACAGGATCGATAATGAAAATAAGTGTTATTGAACAAGACCTAATTTGTATAATTGATCACTCGAAAAGTAATATATAGTCATTTATAATGAAATTTAATGTGATCGGGAAAATAAGAGCACTATAAAGAAGGAGTAGTAAAGACCTAATAGAAGAAGATTTTAAGTTTATAAACATGGCTAAATAAGAAAATTTCTTATCTCCAGATCCACAGGCTGGTATTTTTATAAACTAATTTAGCCCTAAGTTTTTAATTTCAAATAAAAATAAGGTCTCTTTTAATAATTAGTAAATTACCAGGGAGTCAATGCATAAATAAAAGTGTATATCCTGTAGATTTAAAAGTTCCAAATGGTTTAGTAAATTTTGGTCTCCCTCCATGTTGTCTACAGGTAAATAAGTATATGCTATATAAAGCGGCTAGAAAACTTATAAGCCCTAGTGATAAAATGAAATAAGAAGAGCTGAAAATAACAGCTGGAAAAATTATAATTTCACCCAATAAATTAATGCTAGGAGGGGCAGCCATATTTATAACAGCGAATAAGAACCATCAAAGAGAGAGAGTTGGTAGAAATATTAATATTCCTTTACTCAAGAATAATCTTCGAGTATGTGTTTTTTCATATGTATAATTTGCTAAGGCAAATAATGCTGATGAGCAAAATCCATGAGAAATCATTAGTACTAGTGATCCAGACCATCCTCAGGAGCTGTTAGAAAAGGCTCCCGCTAATATTAAAGATATATGACCCACAGAGGAGTATGCAATGAGAGATTTTAAGTCAATTTGACGAAAACAAATAACTCTCGTTAAAACTCCACCTCATAAGGCTAAAGAAAAAACTAAGATTAATAGTCTTGAGCCATGAAAATTAAAGTATTGATATATTCGTAAGACACCATAACCTCCTAGTTTTAAAAGAATAGCAGCTAAAACTATAGATCCGGCAACAGGTGCTTCTACATGAGCTTTTGGAAGTCATAGGTGTACAGTAAATATAGGAAGTTTTACTAGAAAAGCGGTAAACACTAATAAAACTAAAAAGTTGTTAGTTCAAGTTAAATTTAATAAATAAGATTCTAGTCGTAGAGTAGAAGCAATTAGTATATTTCTTGAAGTGATTTCATTTATGTTCCAAAGAATAGTTAAGAGTAAAGGAAGAGAAGCTGCTACAGTATAAATTATTATATATATACCGGCTTGTAGACGTTCTGGCTGATAGCCTCAACCTAAAATTAAAAGTAAGGTTGGGATTAATGAGGCTTCGAAAAAAAAATAAAAAGTTATAACTCTATTTGAGTAAAAAGCTGCAAGTAGAATAAAATTTAAAGCCAAAACTAAGGATGAAAATCGAAAAATATTGTTTTTCGAAATTTTAACTCTATTTTGTCTTGCTAGTATTATTATTATTGAAATTCAAAGAGTTAAGGTTACAAGAGTACATGTTATGGAGTCTTGGGTTAAAAATAAGTTTGTTGCTTCATAGGTTCAAAATGGATTAAATAAGTGTAAAAAAGAGATCACTCTAATTAAAGCTAAACTTCATATTTTTCTATATCACCTTAACTTATTTGTTGGGACTAAAAGAACAGAAGCAGAACTTAATAGAATTCCTAACATTTTTGAGTGGAAAATCTAGTAACGTAATCATTTCCTTGAGATCGAATGATTGTTACAAGGATAGCTAATCCTAATCTAGCTTCGCAAGCCCCCAAGGTAATTAAAATTAGAGCAGCTTGACCTCTGTAAGTTAGATTATTTGTTAGGGAAAATAATATAATAAATAGACTTATTGTAGCTGCTTCTAAACTTAATAGGACACTTAAAAAGTGTTTATATTGTAAGGAGAGAGCTAACAGTGCTATTAAAAAACCAAGTATTCTAATCAATCTTATATAAAATGTTCCCATATCTTAGGCAATAATAGCTTAAAATAAAGCATTGGTCTTGTAAACCAAAGATAGATCTTTTTCTTTATTGCTATTATATTTATTTAGTTATCAAAATAAAGTTATTAAGTCACTAAGTGAGTCGAACACTTTTAATTTGTTTTCAAGACAAATAGTCCCCGGGAAGTAACTAAGTCTTAATAGTCTAAGATGTTATCTCACATAATTTGGACTAAAGGATTTAGAATAAAGTATAGGAAATATAATACTGTAAATACTTGACCAATTTGCTCATATGGTGCTTCTACAGGACATCTACCAATTCAAGTTAAAATGAGAAAAATGCCAAAAAAGCATCAAAATAAAATTTGGTTAATTGGATAAAATGCTAAAGATTGAAATTTTGCTCAATGAGTTAAGGGGAGAATAAACAAGATAACAATAGAACCTACTAATCCTAAGACTCCGCCAAGTTTATTAGGAATAGAACGTAAGATTGCATATGCAAAAAGGAAATATCATTCAGGTTGAATATGTACTGGTGTTACTAAGGGATTTGCTGGAATAAAATTTTCAGGGTCTGTTAATAATTGAGGTGAAAAAAGAACAATTAATGATAGAAAAAACAATAATGCAACGAAACCAACAAGATCTTTAAATGTATAATATGCATGAAATGGAATTTTTTCAGCATCTCTATTTAAACCTAAAGGGTTATTAGAGCCTGTTTCATGAAGGAATAGTAAGTGTAGTACAGCTATAGCTATAATAGCAAAAGGTAAAAGAAAGTGTAATGTAAAAAATCGAGTTAAGGTTGCGTTATCAACAGCAAATCCGCCTCAAACTCATTCTACTAGTATTTTACCGACATAAGGGACAGCAGAAAGCAAATTAGTAATAACTGTAGCACCTCAAAAAGATATTTGCCCTCATGGTAAAACATAGCCTAGGAATGCTGTTCCTATAGTCAAAAATAATAAAATAACACCAATATTTCAGGTGTGTTGATATATATATGAGCCGTAATATATACCTCGACCAATATGCAGATAAATACAAATAAAAAATCATGAAGCTCCATTAGCATGAAGGGCCCGAAGTAGTCAACCATAACTTACGTCGCGACTGATATGAACTACAGAGCTAAAAGCAAGATCTACATGAGCAGTATAGTGCATAGCTAAAAATAATCCAGTTAAAACTTGAATACCTAAACACAGGCCAAGAAGAGAACCAAAATTTCATCAAATAGAAAGATTTGATGGAGCTGGTAAATCAATAACAGCACCATTTACTACTTTAAGAATTGGGTGAGTTTTTCGAATAGGACTTCGCATTTAATTTTATTTATTTTCTTCTTTAAAAGGGCGTAATGAAGCATGTTGATAATAACAAATTTTAACTACTACAACTAGGTTAATTAATAGAATTAAGCCTAATCCAATTAACACAGAAATTATTTCAGGGAACACAAGTTCTATTCCATATGTTTTTAAGCTTTTATTTTGACTAAAGGAAGATAAATAGCCAATTGAATTTAGGTCTGAAAATGGGTATAGATAAAAAATTAAGATAAATAGAGGAACCATTATAAAAAATAAAATTAAAGAGTAACTTCTTTTGAAAAGAACATTTGGAGATAAAGCTGCAACATATGCAAATATTACTAATAGTCCTCCTACATAGATTAAAAATAAAATATAACCATATCAAGAAGATAATAGTAATGCTCTTAAGGAACATATTATTAAAGTTGAAATCATAATAGTTAGCCCTAAACTAAGGGGCTGAGCTATTAAAGGAAGTAATAGGAGTATAGATGTGGTAATAGAAAATAGTAGTACAGCTCTCATTTCAAAGCGTAGGATTGACACCTAATCACTAGCTCCCAATGCTAGTATTTTAATTAAACTACGGCTTCGTAAATTAAAAGTAAATTAAATAACAAAAAACTGAAATTATAAGTAATATAGATAAAGCAACTGGAAGAAAGCCCTTTCAAGTTAAGGTTATCAATAAGTCATAACGAAAACGAGGATAACTCCCGCGAACTCAAATAAAAGCAAATGCAAAGAATAAGACTTTTAATATAAAAATAATGTCATTTTGAATAAAGAATATGTTTCCAGCACCAAAAAATAATAAAGCTGAAAATAAACTTATAACAAGAATGTTAGCATATTCTGCTAGAAAAATTAAAGCAAAACCAGCTGCTCCATACTCAATATTAAATCCTGATACTAATTCAGATTCTCCTTCTGCGAAATCAAATGGCGCACGATTTGTCTCTGCTACGCAAGTAGTAAATCAAATTAAAGAAATAGGAAATATTAAAAAAGCTAATCAGATCAAATTTTGAGATTCTTTAATTTCAATAAAATTAAAACTTCCAATAATAAATAATGGAAATAACAAAATTAAGGCTATCCTTACTTCATAGGAAATAGTTTGGGCAATAGCTCGTAAGCTTCCTAATAGGGCATATTTAGAATTTGATGCCCATCCAGCTAAAAGAGTTCCATATACATTTAAGGCAGAAACGCACAAAAAAAATAAAACACCTCATTTAAAATACCCTAAAGAGTACTCTCTAGGATAGAGCTGTCAAAGTAATAAGGCTAAAATAAAACTAAAGATTGGTGCAATAAAATAAGGCGAATAATTCGCTATTGTAGGTTTAGCAATTTCTTTAGTTAATAACTTAGCAGCATCGGCAATAGGCTGTGGTAAACCTGCTAATCCAACTTTATTTGGACCTTTACGAAGCTGAATATACCTCAATCCTTTACGTTCTAAAAGAGTAAAAAAAGCGACTGCTAAAAGAATGCATACATAAGATAATAGGCAGGAAATAATAGAAAGATACATTATAAAGGAAAGAAATTTCATCTTCATATTTAGGGCTTAAACCTAATGCACTTTTTCTGCCACCTTTATGTCTATACTTATCTAATATAAAGCTTAAATATTTGTCAAATAAAGGAATTTCACCTATGTCTATTGATCCTAAGTCAATTGCATTAACTTTGCTAATTTGACAAATCATTTATGATTTTAATTATATATTATCTCTCTAAACAAGATTTGTTTTAAGTTGGTCCTTTCGTACTAAACTTAAAATAATTAATTGAAGATAGAAACTGACCTGGCTCACGCCGGTCTGAACTCAGATCATGTAGAGTTTTAATGGTCGAACAGACCAACCCTTAAAGACTTCTGCATCTTTAGGAAACTCTAGTCCAACATCGAGGTCACAAACCTTTTTTTCGATATGAGCTCTCAAAAAAGATTATGCTGTTATCCCTACGGTAACTAATTCCTTTAATCGAAAAATTCGGATCCACGTTTGTTTACTTTAAATTATTAAAGAAGCTTTTTTTGTTCCTCAGTCGCCCCAACCAAAATATTATATAATTTTACATGCTTTAAGCTGCGTATACTTTATATATGTTTTTAAAGCTCGATAGGGTCTTCTTGTCTATCAATATAATTTAGGCTTCTTCACCTAAAAATTAAGTTTTAATAAATCTAAAAGAGACAGCGTTGCTCATGTCAAACCATTCATACTAGCCCTCAATTATAGGGCAAATGATTATGCTACCTTTGCACGGTCAGAGTACCGCGGCCGTTAAAAACTTTCACTGGGCAGGTCCGACTCTATATTTTTATTTTACATAGAGCCATGTTTTTGATAAACAGGCAGAGCAACATTATTTGCCGAGTTCCTTTTAAAGATTTAACACTAATAACATTTAATTATATATTTACTGAGCTTTACAAGAGTCAATAAAGATATAGCAAATTATACTCATCTTAGCATTGAAATATTTTTAATAAATTTATAAAATTTTCTTTTTTTAAATAAAACAAATTAATTATATCTTTAAAAAAAATTAATGAATTATAACAAATTCTATAATGAAAACTATTTTCAAGCTTAAATTTCAAATAAGATCTATGTTTAGCATTCTATGTTATTTTCCGAGCTAATCCTCAAAAAATTAATTTAACTTATTTTAATAATATAATTTCAGATTATTATATTAATTACTAAGTTAAAAGCACTTCTATGCATTTCAAAAGAAACTAGCTATCAACTAATGCGAATAAAATGTCATTTCTACCTTAAATTTTTAAAAAAATTTTGCTACATTTACTTTATATTTCCTAAAAGAAAAAAATAAGGTAGCCCATTAGTTTTCTAGAGACTTATTTTAAAGTCAAATTCTAGCTAAGCCATGATGCAAAAGGTACAAGAATTAATCTCTACTATAAAATAATTATTAAAATTCCTTCACAGTACTTTTCCATTTAATAAATTATTAAAATTTAAACACTTTTACTAAATATCTAAATGTTTTGTTTGACTAAAAAAGTGTTAACATTACTTATGTTTTTATATTTAAAAATAGCTAATATTTCAGCATATTTTCAGTGTAAGTGAAATGTATTTAATTATACTATATTTTTCAACCAGAGACAATTTCCATTACCTCTACTATGTTACGACTTATCTCATTTTTCAACGAGAGCGACGGGCGATGTGTGCACGCTTCAGAGCCTTATTCAGTTAATTTTTATAAATAAATTTTACTTTCAAGTCCTCCTTTAATAAAAAATTTTACTTTTATTTCCGTAATTATAAATTTTAATTGTAACCCATCCTCTTCTTAGTATTAGCTGCACCTTGATCTGACGTCATAGCTTATTTTTACATTTACTTAGGTTGCTAACTTTTAGTCTCTTAAAAGTTACCTGGCGACGACGGTATACATACTGAAAGCAAACTAAGATAGGGTATAACGTGGATTGTCGATTATGAGACAGGTTCCCCTGAGTGGTCTAAAGCACCGCCAAGCCCTTTGAGTTTTAAATTTTAATATTCGTAGTACTCTGGTAGATTTATTCTATTTACTTTCAAGAATAATAGGGTATCTAATCCTAGTTTCCCTCAAGATATTCATAGATTCAGCATATAAGTCATTGTTAAATTTTCTATTGATATTTAGATTATACCCCTATATAAAAGATTAAATGACTATAATAAATTTGCTTAACTATCTTTTTACCAAATAAGCACAACTTAGCCATCTTGGTATAACCGCGGATGCTGGCACCAAGTTAACCAGGCTTAAAAACTAAACTGAAACAAGTTTTCACTCTTTTTTAATATCAGACACTGGTGTTAGTGGGACATATCAAGGCCTTATATAATTACTATAATACCACTAAAAACATAAGGAAACGAATTTTATATTTATCTACTGATGTATTTAACCTCACCTCATTCTATTAATACCATGTGTATTTTTTTGTTTTCATTGTGCTTTCAAGTCAGAGCCAAGCTTATTATTGAGTAATATATTAACTTGATTACCTTAATTCTTTAACAATAATAGATATTCAAATTAGCTATCTCCCAACAACAACAGGTAGTATATTTTTAAGTGTTTCTAGGGTGTTCGTCAGCACATTAGATTTTCATTCTAAAGGAATAAAGTAAGTTTATTAGAAATAAATCTTCTGAGTATGATATAGTACAGTTGCCTTCCAAGCAAAAAGATTAAAATAATTTAAAGAAGATACTACATAAATTAAAGTTAATTACAAAGCGGTGTTAGGGCACGAAGAATTTTGATTTCTTAAGAAAGGGTCACACCCTTCTGGTAAGATCTTAAGTTAAAACAAACTATAAGCCTTCAAAGCTTGAAATAAAAAATTATTTTTTAGATCTTGGCCCACTATAGTTTATTTATAAAACATTGAATTGCAAATTCGAAAAAGGAACTTAATTTCCTAGTGAGTTCTTGTTAGGTGGCTGAGTTTCAAGCGGTAGACTGTAGATCTATTAACGGAATTAAATTTCCCCAACAAAACTTAATAATGTAAAATAAGCTAAATAATAAGCTATTGGGTTCATACCCCAAAAATGAATGATATAATTCTTTTACAAATAATTTATATTTTTAGTAAATTATATAAATAATTAATGAGGGTGTTCATCGGAGTAAAGAGTAATTAAAAGACAAAAAATATAAGCTTGAATAAGGCTAATACCAAATTCAAAGATTGTATAAAAAATTTGAATTCCAATTAAGAGAAGTATTGAAAAAGCTGAAGATACAAAAAATCTTGCTGTAAGATAGTTTCCAATTAAAGTTAATACAATATGTCCAGCTCTTATATTAGCAGTAAGTCGTACGGACAGTGTGATGGGCCGTACCATAATTCTTACGGTTTCAATAACAACAAGAAAGGGGTTTAGAGGTGCTGGTGCCCCTATTGGAAGTAAGCCTGCTACAACTGAACTCGGATTAAAGAATACGGCAGAAATAATTAATGATAGTCATAATGGTAGTCCGAGTGATAGTGAGATAGCTAAATGTCTTGTTGGGCTAAAAACATAAGGAATTAAACCACTTAGATTTATAACAATTAAAAACAAAAATAAGCCGGTTACAATATTAATAAAACCACCAAGATTAAGACCAAATGATCGGAAGATTTGGGATGATACTGTATCTTTAAAAATTATAATAGTGCTAGCTCAACGGGGTGTTATAACTCAATATGTAGAGCTAAAGATTAAAATAGTTACTAAGGAAAAAAGTCATATTAACCCATAAAGAGATATAAAAACTTGATTATTATCATCGAAAGAAGAAAAGATATCAACAAGCATTCTTATCAATTTCATTTATTTTGTTTTAAAGTAGTTTCAGTGAGAGATTCTCTTTTATAAAAAACTTTGTTTGTCCATCAAATAAGAATAGATATTGTTAATACAGCAATTCAGAATAATAAAAATAAAAAAATTCAGTTTAATGGGGATAATTGAGGCATATAAAAAGTACTAAGTTTAATTAGTAACATAAGGCTGACAACCTAATATTATATTTTAACTAACTTTTTATTCAGAAACGTTTACTACTCATTCCATGAAATTTTCTAGGGGAATGGCTTCTACTACAATAGGTATAAAAGAATGGTTAGCTCCACAAATTTCAGAACATTGGCCATAGAAAACTCCTGGGTACTTAATAAAAAAACTAAGTTGATTAAGACGTCCTGGAATTGCATCCGCTTTTACTCCTAAGGAAGGTACAGCTCATGAGTGAATAACATCAGCAGATGTAACTAAAACTCGAATATCAGTTTGGGTTGGTAAGACTACCCGATGATCTACTTCTAATAACCGGAAATCACCACTTTCTAATTCATTCGTAGGAATCATATATGAATCAAACTCAATATTTAAGAAGTCTGAATATTCATAGCTTCAATATCACTGGTGTCCGATGCTTTTAACTGTTAGATTACAGTCTCCTACTTCATCTAAAAGATATAGTAAACGAAGAGAGGGGAGAGCTAAAAAAATTAAAATAATAGCGGGGATAATAGTTCAAATTGTTTCAATTTCTTGACCTTCTACTAAGGATCGACATGTGTATTTATTTAATATAAGAGATAGGGCGGCATACCCAACTAATCTAATAATTATAGTTAAAATCATTATCGCATGATCATGAAAAAAAATAAGTTCTTCCATTAATGGGGAAGCTGCATCTTGGAATCCTAATTGTCCTCATAGACTCATATCTTTAAGTTAATTTTAATTAGCTACTAAAGCTCCAGTTTCGGCTGCATTATGGAAATCAGCTGGAAGAATATTATCTCATTCCAAAGCAGTGCTTAGATGAGTTCTTCAAATCACACTTCGTTGAGAAACTAAGGCTTCTCAAACAATTACTATAAAATATAATACAGCTACAAATGAAATCATGGAACCAATTGAAGAGATTACATTTCATTTAGTGTAGCAATCAGGATAATCTGAATATCGTCGTGGTATTCCTCTTAGTCCTAAAAAATGTTGAGGAAAGAATGTGACATTTACACCAATGAATATAATATAAAAATGAGCTTTTGTTCAGCGACTGTGAAGAGTTACTCCTCTTAATAATGGGAATCAATAGTTGAAAGCTCCGAATAAAGCAAATACAGCTCCCATAGAAAGAACATAATGAAAATGCGCAACAACATAATATGTATCATGAAGTATAATATCTAAAGAAGAGTTAGACAAGACAATTCCTGTAAGTCCTCCAACAGTAAATAGAAAAATGAATCCAAGAGCTCAAAGTATAGGAGTCTCATACTTAATTTTAGCCCCATGAATAGTAGCTAATCAACTAAATACTTTAATTCCAGTTGGGACAGCAATGATTATTGTAGCTGCTGTGAAATAGGCACGTGTATCTACGTCTATACCTACTGTAAATATATGGTGTGCTCACACAATAAACCCTAAAACTCCAATAGCCAATATAGCGTAAATTATACCTAAAGTACCAAATGTCTCTTTTTTCGCAGAATAATGTCTAACAATATGAGAAATTATACCAAATCCCGGTAAGATTAGAATATATACTTCTGGATGGCCAAAGAATCAAAATAAATGTTGGTATAAAATTGGATCACCTCCTCCTGCAGGGTCAAAAAATGCAGTGTTAAAGTTTCGATCAGTTAAAAGTATTGTAATGGCTCCCGCTAAAACAGGTAAAGAAAGAAGTAATAAAATAGCAGTAATTTTCACCGATCATACAAAAAGAGGAAGCCGTTCAAATTGTATACCTCGTCATCGTATATTAATAATTGTTGTAATGAAATTAACAGCTCCTAAAATTGAAGACACACCTGCTAGGTGTAATGAAAAAATAGCTAAGTCTACAGAACCACCAGCATGGGCAAGATTTCCGGCTAGTGGTGGATAAACTGTTCATCCAGTCCCAACTCCTCTTTCAACAGCAGCTGAAGAGAGGAGTAGTAATAAAGCTGGGGGTAATAATCAGAAACTCATGTTATTTAATCGAGGAAATGCTATATCAGGAGCTCCAAGTATCAAAGGAACTAATCAATTACCAAATCCCCCAATCATTATAGGTATTACAAGAAAGAAAATTATAACAAATGCATGGGCAGTAACAATAACATTATATAACTGATCGTCTCCCAATAAAGCACCTGGTTGACCTAATTCGGCTCGAATAAGAAGGCTAAGAGCAGTGCCAACTAAACCAGATCACATACCAAATAGAATATATAAAGTACCAATATCTTTATGATTTGTAGAAAATAATCAACGCAT